CCTTTTTCTTGTGTCGAATAGAAGATTAGTAAGACTTATAATCCAGTACCGTTCCTTTCATTTATCCCGTCCTTGCCCTGTCTCCTCTTCCTTTGTTTTTGTATGCCTATTGTCTAGTGCTAGGAATGGGATACAAGTAAAGAGTTCCATACATCCCGAAAAAACAGTATAAACAAAGCAAGCAAAGGGATTTACAGAATTTTTTGATCATATATATTTAATTGTATTGATCGACAAGAATTCCGCGTTTTTTACCAACTTGATGGTAAGGAATCTCTGGATCTAGAAATTCATTTCGTATAATTGAACCTTTTCAAATTGTTTCTTTTTAAGAACCAAAAAAATTTGTGCCAAAATAACGGATGCCAAGAAGAACAAAAGGCCTTGGGCGCGTAATGGATCTTGAAGCACTATTTCGGCATCTCCCTGACCAAATCCCCCTACATTAGGATTGCTTGTTAATGGTTGATCAAGCTTGATGGATTCACCCTCTGAAACAAGAAGTTCTGGTCCTGGAGGTATAATATCAACCACTTGGTGTCCATCCGATGCATCAACGATGATTATTTCATATCCTCCTTTTTCTTTGCGTACTATTCTGCTTACTATACCCGCGGATGTAGCATTATAGACTGTATTGTTACTCTTGCTCCCATCAGGATAAATCTGACCCCTTCCCCTATTCCCACCTACATATACAGGATATTTTAAGAAGTGAACGTCTTTCGTCGTAGCAGGGTCGGGGGAAAGAATGGGAAAGACGATTTCACTATATTTCTGACCTGGAACAGGACCTATTACAAGAATATTTTTTTTATTGGGACGATAACTTTGAAAAGACAGATTTCCTATCTTTTCTTTCACCTCGGGGGAAATACGATCGGGGGGGGCTAATTCGAATCCCTCGGGTAAAATAAGAACAGCCCCTACATTCAAAGCCCCTTTTTTACCATTAGCAAGAACTTGTTTCAGTTGCATATCATAAGGAATTCGAACAACTGCTTCAAATACAGTATCAGGAAGTACAGCTTGCGGAACTTCAATATCCACAGGCTTATTAGCTAAATGGCAATTGGCGCATACAATTCGCCCAGTTGCTTCTCGTGGATTTTCATAACCTTTCTGCGCAAAAATGGGATACGCATTTGAAATAGATGTTCGAGTTATTACATATATCATGATCGATACAGAAATAGATCGAGTGATCTGTTCCTTTACCCAAGAAAAAGTATTTCTATTTTGCATGATCCAATCATTCATCCAGGAATTTCTACAATAAATTAGATAGGTAGCTAGTATAGTTCCCTATCCACGAGTCTGCCATTGTACTGAAATAATTCTATTGAAATAGGACAAATACCTTGAAGAGGTAGAAGTATAAAGAAAGAATAAGTCAAATGGAAAATGCTTTCTTTATGCACGAAGAAAAATTTGGATTGATATCAGGAGATCAAATAAGTTCTTCATTCATTCATTGAATGATAAATGACTACAAGCGAAGGAGATACGCGATTTAAAAAACGGAAGATCCAATATTTCACAATTGTATCTAGAATAACTGGAAAAGTAGAAACAAGACCAGATATAATTTGGTCGTTATGAGCCAATCCAAAATCATTGTAGATCGAACCAATCATTAGTTCCCAACCATGGGTCGAGTGAAATCCAATCCATAAATCAGTAACTAAAAGAATCGAAAAAGCTTTTATTGTGTCATTTAAGTTATAGAAGAATTCCTGAACCCAAGAATTAAGAATGACAAGTTCTTCATTACCCAGAATAAAATAACCGCTTAAAATAGCGAAACATATTATATTTGTCGAAAAATGCAAAATGATATGGAGATGATATTCATTGTGTGTTTTGACCAATTGTATCGTTTCCTTGTGTATTCCTATACGAAGCTTTTGTATATTTTGTATATGTGTCTCTGGGTATTCTTTTATCATTTCATCCAACAAGAATAGTTCTTCTAATTCTAGGAATTTTTCTAGAACATTTTTCTCTTGAATATCATTCAAGAAAGTTTCGGATTGCCTAGTATTCCACCAATTCATAATCCAAGGTTCGAGACTTTTTTGAAATGAGAGAGAGACCCACCAGGGCAAAAATACTATAGATGCAAGATATGGGAGGGAAATCGATGCTTTCTTTTTTTTCATTTTTTTTTATCTGTGAATTGTTAATGAACTGCTTCATTTGTCAACTCTATCTGATCTGATGTTTCTCTAAAGCACAAGTTCTATAACAAGGTATGGAACCCATGGGTCTATTCCCATTTTTGTATAATAATTGACTCCTTAGATCCAGAAGGAATTAAGGAATATAGAAATAAAAAAAATAAGGGTCCTTTCGGATGAAAAAAAAAATGAGAAATAAATAGATAGAGAAATATATATATAATATATAAAAAGTAAATAAATTAAGTAATAAATTAAGTAAATAGGATTTCCGGGTATCTCAATTGGGAAAATTCGAACGAATTTCATCTTCATTTATTCCTTTCAATAAATACTCGAAAAACCCTCCCGGATCAATTCAATTAATTATTTCGAAATGTCACAGCACAGGAATACGGTATCAGTTCCAAATCTGAGGCTTAACCTAAAAGTATGAATTCTGTATTACGAAATACATATTCGGATATTTGATGAATTCATACTTAATTAGACTTTTACTAGTATAAAAGAATGGAGTTGGGCCCTATACGCATACAAATACGCATACAAAAGGGTTTTGGTATAGATTTGGTATAGAAAAAATGTATTCTTATTATAGTTTATTATATTTATTATAGTTGGAATAGTTGTAGTTGTTCCATATACGTTCCCCAGCTTTTGTTTTATTCTAGCGGGTTGTTGCGTCAACGGAACGAGGAAATGGAATCTAACATGTTTTTCTCGAATGAACAGTCTGAGGAAACTTCAATTGTATTAAAAAGAAAAAGGAAATTAGCAAGCTACTTCTATTTTCTATTATGTGGAGAAAACATTCATTCTTCGTTCGGTTCATTTCAAAATACTTCAATTGGTACGCGCAAGAAATAGGCCAATTCAGCAGCTTTTTGCTCAATTTCTCGCGGAGTCAAATTCTCATCAGTACGAGTCAAGGGAATGTTTCCTTGGCCTCTTATTTCCATATAAAGAATACGACGAGGAAAAAGACCCTCTTTAACCTCCATTCTGATTGATTGGATATCTTTCAGAAAGAAGCGAAGGAAGATGCGACGATTTATTCCAGGGAATCCCCAACGAAAAATACACATTATTCCTTCTTTTCTATCGAATCGGTCATAACCACTACCTACATTCCATGAAATTGTGCACCACAAATATGAACTAATGAATAGACCCGCGATCCCATAGAAAGACATCACGATTCCTTGTGGAAAAAAAATGATTTGCTGAGATGGAAATCCAGGTATCAAATTCCTACCAAGATAACTAGAAGTTCCAACCACTAAGAATCCTAGTGAACCTAAAAAAAGGATAAAGGCCCAGCAAAAATTACTTGCTTTTCGAGACCCTGTTATAAGTTCTATCCATATATGTTTTGATCGCCAGTTCATACTATACTAGATCCACTTGCATTCTATTGGAATTGAGAAAAAATTGGACTTTCCTTTTCATGATGCCGAAGTAACTTTCATCAACTAGCACTAGTCTGATATGAACCATTAGGAATAATTGGTTAGATACATATACTTTCTATTATAAAAATATTCGCCGATCATTTTTAACCAGATATACCCGCATATCATATACATACATTTATGCGGATATCATGTATCCGCATGCATAACAGTTCTTTCGTTTGTGTTCGGAAAAAGCCACATATTGTCCCATATTACACTAAACAAATATCTGTATTATGATTCAGTGTTGAAATAAATTGATGAAATTTGGTCCCATCGGATCTAGACAATCTTATTTTTTTGGACATGAAGAAATAAAGAAGCCATTGCAATCGCAGGAAATACTAGGCCCACTAAAGGGACAAAAATAGAGGGTAAGTTAAGATCTGTCATAGAATGGGTACCTCGATTTAATATTTGTACCTATTATTATTATAAAGATATCTTATGATAAGTATCTCTATTATATAGAAACTATTCGAAATAATATTAATATTTAAGTAGTTAATAAGTGCAAGGAATGAGAACTAAATGAAGTGTACCTATTCATCTTTTTAGACGAATATATATGATAATCCGCTTTAAGTTTAAGAAATTTTATTATTCCCCTATCCTTTTCTTTTATTATATTAGAAAGAAAAAAAGAAAAGGTTTTTTTATTAAAATTAACAAGTTTTTTATAAGTTCGCGACTCTAACTAAACAAATTCAATCCAACAAACAAAGATTCCTAGTAAAAAAGTAAAAAATGGGAGTTCTTGGTAGACATAGAAATCACTTCTATTCTATATTCATTTTATTTCGATATTTTTTTTTGCATTTTTATTCAAAGGAAAGAAACCGTGCAGCTGAAATAACTCACTCAGAACACCTTTTAAAAGATTACGCGGTACGATTGGGTCAAATAAGCCCTTATGGAATGAATACTCAGCCGCTTGTGAACCGTCGGGTACTGTTTTATTCAATGTTTGTTCAATTACTCTTTTACCCGCAAAAGCAATGTATGCGTTGGGTTCAGCAATAATAACATCTCCTAACATACCAAAACTGGCAGTTACTCCACCAGTTGTAGGAGATGTAAGGATTGATACATAGAATAACTTTTTATTTGATTGATAATTATATGAAGCAGAAGATATTTTAGCCATTTGCATCAAGCTCAAACTTCCTTCTTGCATACGTGCTCCCCCAGAAGCACACACAATAATGACAGGTAGAGATCGATTAGTAGCATACTCGATCAAACGGGTGATTTTCTCGCCTACTACAGATCCCATACTACCCCCCATGAACTGAAAATCCATAACCCCAACTGCTATGGGAATACCATTTAGTTGACCTATGCCTGTTTGAACAGCTTCAGTTAA